GCTTCATAAATAAACATATGTATAAAAAAAATGCATCTCATTTAGCTCCTTCATGCTTACTATAACTAGTTATTTCGGTTTTCTACTGGCGGCTTCAACTATAACCTCAGTTCTATTTATTGGTTTGAGCAAAATACGACTTATTTGAAATTGATTGAATGAACTAAAACAAAAAAATAATAAGTGTTTCTGTGAGATTCCAGGTAATCTAAAATTATTTCCTGCATCAATTATCAATTATTGATTATTGAGATTCATAGGAGATTCGGATTAATATTTAGGGATAGATATTACCTCCCCTTTTTCCCCTTTTCAAACAAATTGAAATGATTGAAGTTTTACTATTTGGAATCGTGTTGGGTCTAATTCCTATTACTTTGGCTGGATTATTCGTAACTGCATATTTACAATACAGACGCGGCGATCAGCTGGACCTTTAATTTTCATTTTAATTTAGTAACATCTCTTTTTTTTTGATTGACCTCCTTTTTTTTTAATCCACAGGAGGTCAAATTTGGGTTCGGGTTGCTGTTCAAGTTAGTAAAGTTATTTCATTATAATTTGACCTAAGAAGGCCGGAATCACGCTCTGTAGGATTTGAACCTACGACATCGGGTTTTGGAGACCCACGTTCTACCGAACTGAACTAAGAGCGCTTTCTTACTATGACTATGTGTGACAATACATAGATAAGATCATAAAGAAAAGGATTCTTTTTGTATCTTTTTGTACCTCCAAAGTTTGTATGTATATAGTTTTATAAACTCAAATATTCTATAGGTGTAATTTCAATTGAGATCAATTGATTCTTCGTTACTGCCCATAGGAGAAGTAATAGGTAGGGATGACAGGATTTGAACCCGTGACATTTTGTACCCAAAACAAACGCGCTACCAAGCTGCGCTACATCCCTTTCAATAAGTCTACAGTTTCATTGTAGAGAATCCCTATCTTGTTTTCCACATCGTTATTTCCTCCATTTATATACATAAATCTTTTCATTTCTTATTTTTTTTTGTCTCATATATATATAACATATATAAAAAAAACATAATATAACATAAAACATATAATATAACCGAAAATAGAATATTAATAATATTATTAATATTCTAACTATAACATATAACTATGACATTTAATATCAAAAATGACATAAAATTGAATAAATAAATGAAATAGAATCAATTAATATATTAATTAATATATATAGACTAAATATAAATAGAATTCAATATAAAAAAAAATGGAAATCTAATATTCTAATATATTATTCTAATTAATATATAATTAATTTAATATATAATTAATCTAATATATAATTCTTATATATAAGAATAGAAAATAATGTAGTGTAGAATATATATTCATTAATAAAATCATGAAAATGAAAAAAAAAATAATACTAAAAATACTATAATACTTATAATACATATAATAATACATATTAAATTAAATAAAAAAAATATTAAGTTAAGATATTAAGTTAAGAATAAAGATAAAGAATAAGAAAAAAGGAATGAATGAAAATGAAAGAATTCATTATATATATAATATGAAACCCAACGTATGAATAAATGAATATTTATTGGTAATGCTTAGAAAGAAAAAAGAAACGAAGGGGATGTCCTTTTCTGTTGTAAGAAAAGTTTAATCTCATTTACCCAGTTGTTATATATATCTATTTTACTTAAGGATTTAGCGTAAAAATACAAGTAATCCTTAATTACATATGCATCCAATCATATATGTATTACAATTAAGAAGGAGGATTTACAATGCGAAATCTAAAAACATATCTCTCTGTGGCACCTGTGTTAAGTACTCTATGGTTCGGATCTTTAGCAGGTCTATTAATCGAGATCAATCGTTTATTCCCGGATGCATTAACATTCCCTTTTTTTTCATTCTAGTTATTTACATGGGAAGGAATGCAAAATATTAAAGATACAATAAATTAGTCTGTGACTAATCCCTCCCCCTTTCTGTGTTTTGTTCTTTTTTAAGTTTTTTAGGATCTGATATAAAGTAAAAAAGAAGAAACGAGAAAGAATTCAACCGCAGCAAAACTCGGGTTCATGCTCCAATTTCTAGTTCTAATTCTATAAGGAGAATTGAAATGGGGATCTAGGGCAACAAAATCATACAAGAATAGAAGATACTTAAATGAATGAAATAAAATGCTATACTGGAATTAGACAAAATGGATAGTTGGAAACGATTGTATTACTTATTATTTTTTTTTATTACTTCATTGATTGCAACGAAATCTTTCAGAAAACTGGATTTCGAGTTAGCAACTTCTTTTTTCCCTTTTTTTTTTTCTTCGTTTCGGATCGAAAATCAATAATCAATAAACTAAATAGAAAAATTGAGTGAATCAAAAATCCAAAGGAGATTTATGGCCAAGGGTAAAGATGTCAGAGTAAAAGTTATTTTGGAATGTAAAAGTTGTATCCGAAACGGTATTAATAAAGAATCACCAGGTATTTCTAGATATATTACTCAAAAAAATCGACACAATACACCTAATCGATTGGAATTGAAAAAATTCTGTCCCTATTGTTACAAACATACGATTCATGGGGAGATAAAGAAATAGATCAAACGGAACATGTGTGTGCCACCCTTCCAAGGAACAAATTACCTATATGGATATATAGCTAAATCTAACCATAAACCAATTAAATCCTATTTTGTTTCGGTCGAATCCCAAATGAATTAGAATTCAGAAATAGGATTTTTTTTAGAGATAAGGAATAAACATGGATAAATCCAAGCGACTTTTTCTTAAATCCAAGCGATCTTTTCGTCGGCGTTTGCCCCCAATTGGATTGGGGGATCGAATTGATTATAGAAACATGAGTTTAATTAGTCGATTTATTAGTGAACAAGGAAAAATTTTATCTAGACGGGTGAATAGATTGACTTTGAAACAACAACGATTAATTACTATTGCTATAAAACAAGCTCGTATTTTATCTTCGTTACCTTTTCTTAACAATGAGAAACAATTTGAGAGAACTGAGTCGACCCCTAGAACTACTGGTCCTCGAACCAGAAAGAAATAAATAGGCCTATTCCTCAATTGAATCCAAATTCCAATCCGAACCGAACCCCACCCCACTTCAGGTTGATGTCTTGTTCGAAAAATTCGAGAATACAGATTGGGTTGTCACATCGTAAGAAAAAAAAATATTTTTTTATTGAAACGTGTTCGTTCATTTTGACTACTTTATTCTTATTTAGAATAGTAAGTTCTACAGAATAGTAAGTTCTACTCTATCCTCCCGGAGTTCATTCTCCGGGGACCTCCCTTAAAATAATTTTGGTGGATTTCGTCAAATCTCCTTATTTAATGATCTCAATGATCTCATTGGAAATCATGGAAAGACAATTCCTATTTGATATAGCTATTTGTGCAAGTATTTTACGATTAAGAAGCAGCTGCCTCTTGTACATATTATTTATTAATCGACTATAAGTATAAGATACTTTGTTATCGCGAATTACTGCATTTATTCGAGCGATCCACAAACGACGAAAATGTATCTTTTGCCTGCGCCTATCTCGATGAGCCGAAACCAAAGCTCTCATTTTCTGTTGAATAGTAGTTCGAGTAAGTCGTGAATGAGCCCCTCGAAAGGTTGATGCAAATAAACGAATTTTTTTTCTACGTCTCCGAGCTATATACCCTCGTTTAATTCTGGTCATTGAATCAAATTCAACTTTGATGATTTGATGAATAACTAATTGATTTTTTTTCTTTCAGTCATTCTTTTTCCCTTTCCTAGTCTGTTAATAACAAAACTGATTCTTCCAATGTATAAAATAAAAATTCCAATGGCTTTTGCTACTATGACCTTCCCAACCACGATTTTTCCGTGCATTTAACTTAGAAATGGTAAATTTTTAATTTAAGTAATGTGATTTCAGTATAATATTAAGTAGTAAAGGTAAATGGATAAAGAAATAGTGGGTTACATCGTTTCTATGGTTACTTCTTAAACGGTGAGGTCCTCTCTATACACCGGAGCCACTTCCCTCATTGAATCAATGTTATTAGTAACTTGTACAGTTCACATTCTTTGACTCTACCCATAAATTATCCAGTAATAGGTCTTTTCACAACAAGATCTACCCATACAGTAACGGCATTTAATTATGAAGGTTGGCTAGGTAGCTGACCCTGTTAGTCCGTTCTTGCAAGAGTGGAAGCATAATCTTTCTGCTTCTTAAATACTTTCCCCCGCTTAATGAATAATCAATCATTTGCCACCAATGGGGAATTGCTTCTCATCTCAAATTGAGTTGATTGGATTTGCACCAACGGAAACCATAAATTTAATACACAATCACAATAGAGGTCTTTTTTTTTTTTATTTTATAGTGAATGGAGTTCTTCGATCCTATTCATTGGTATTGGTCATTGATACTGGAAAAATGGTCTCCTTTCTTTTGTTCCAGCTCATGATCTGAACGAGTCGCACATACACCCTAGTACATGTTCCTCGACGCTGAGGGCATCCCCGAAGAGCGGGGGAGTTTGTGACATTTTTGATTTGCTGTCTTGTGTTTCTAATAAGTTGTTTAATAGTTGGCATGCTGAATCGTATACAGAATGGGCTGGTTTAGATCAATCCTAACCAGATGATGATGAATCATTTCTAGTTAATCTTTTACTTCTTTACGTGAAATCCCCGGTATTTTCGACCGCAACAAGATCCACAATTCCATGAGCTTGGGCTTCTGTTGCTGACATAAAAACATCCCTTTCCATGTCTTCGGATACAACCCATAAGGGGTTACCCGTTCTTTGTACATAAACCCTTGTGAGGGTTTCGCGGAGTTTAAGCAGTTCTTCCGCTTCCAGGACAAATTTTCCCGTTTGTGCCTCATAAAAAGAACTAGCAGGTTGGTGGATAATAACCCTGATGATATAACATAATAAATTAAATGCTTCCTCAATCTCGTACGATCGGGCGAACGAAAAAGAATAACAAGAAAAAAAAATCGAATTGAACAACCGTACAGGCATTTTTTGTGCATTGCATACGGCTTCATAATGGAATTCACTTTTCCGTTCCTTCCATTGGGGAAAGAAATAAATAGGATCAATAAGACCCTTAAGTGATCGTGATCCATTAACCACCCTTCCTTTCGCAGGAGTAAAAATACTATGATGGTTCCGTTGCTTTCTATATTTATTTCGTCTGTGATTAAGCAATCCAAAAGTTTCTTTTTGATCCGATTGAACAAAACAAGGAAAATAAAGTTGTTGTTTTTTTTTTTGTTTAAGTACTCTTTCATAACATAAATATTGGAAAGAGACTTTTGGTGTGAAAACAAAAAAGTTTGTGACACTGAACTGGACCCCCAATGGATAAGATCCAATTGGAAATACCATTTTTTGTCTAATACTACTCTCTCGATATATAATCTCATGTTGTGAAAAAAACAATAATGGTTTGCTAATATCGAATCCGAAGTGCTGTGCAATAATAACTTGTGATTTAATTTGTATTGCATGTGCCGAAAGCATAGTCTTCTTTTTCTCTTGAATAAAAAAACTAATAAGCGCCAAGCGTGAGGGAATGCTAGACGTTTGGTAATTTCTCCTCCGACCAGGATGAAAGATCCCATTGAAGCAGCTAATCCCATGCATATTGTATGTACATCTGGTAGCACAAATTGCATAGTATTGTAAATAGCTATTCCGGGTATTACCCATCCACCGGGAGAGTTTATAAACAAATAAAGATCCCTGTTCTTGTCCTCTAGATTGAGATATACCATGAGACCAATAAGTTGGTTCGAGATCTTTTTCTCCACTGCTTGACCTAAAAAAAGTAATCTTTCTCGATGAAGTCGGTTGATTAGGACAAAATTKTATCCCTTCGGAACCATACACGCACCTTTGGATGCATACAGTTTCCAAAAAATTGCGAAAAAAAAAAGAATCAATCTGTTGATTCCAGCCCTCTTCTCTTTCTTTTTTAATAGCAGGACTTTTCCTCGTCCTAACGAGGGGGCTTTTTCTTCCATTTTTAAAGAAGGATGAGTTTTTGTTCGCTTTTCCTTAAAAAAAAGAATCCAAAAAACTCGTCGAACTAACCTCTCATTGATATATCGTTGTTTCACCGAACTCCAATTCAAATTACGATGTCGTTTTCTTGTTCCTGAATGGGCCTCTTCTATTTTTTTAGGTTTATGCTCTACTCCGGGTAAAAATCTGCCTGATTTTGATTTGCACATATAGGACAAAGGGTCCCAATACCACTTCTTTTTTTTTTCAATTTCTTTCGTGTCTGTCTTCCACCAAATATTCGATGTAGTTATAAGAATATTTCGTTGATTGTCAGTTTGAGATTGCTCATATGGTATAATTCGAATAGGAATCATTCGTGATACAAGTGGTAATCGTACATATATTATATTACGATTACCAATTGGGTATTTTTTAAACGGAGCTCGGATAGTTCGTTTTATTGGCCCAAACAAGCCAACCATAAATCGTTCGAATTGATAATTTTCATATCGATATAAATCCTTCAAAAATGGATCTAATTGCACTTCACGCTCCAAATATTGATTGCTGGTTCGATCAATCTTTTTGGGGCGAAACAGAAGATATCTCGATCGGGGGAGAGAACGGAGAAATTCCATATGACCCAATATGTCTGACAAGTCGCAATATAAGTCAATCCAAGTTGCATCTTCCTCTCCAGGATTCCGAAAGGGTACTTTTGGAACACCAATAGGCATTAAATGAAAAAAAAGAGGTTGAGTAGTACTATGCTTCACTTTGATGTGGAAACGTAACAATGGATTTATTGTTTTCATAGTATTGTTTTCATAGTTTTGCTGTTTCTCGTATTTTAGCCCTAGATTGACAAGTTTCTAGAGGAAGACGAGATGAATAAAGGAAAATTGTTACGAATGGGTCGGGCTGCTCGAATCATGACCAAGTATCTATGCATTCGCTCATAGAAAATGGGACCAATCAAATCCCCCCATTGCGGATTGTTACTTATCGGGTATAGAATAGATTTGCTTCTCTTTGTTCCTACGAACAGAATTGTTCCATTATGACTAACGAAATGGAATAAATAATAGAATAAATATTAACCCTTGCTCCGAGATAATCCTCTAAAAAAGGGAGGTCCATAGCATAGTCTTTTCCAATGCGATAAAGTTACATAGTGTCTATTTTTTTTGATAAAGGGGTATTTCCATGGGTTTGCCTTGGTATCGTGTTCATACCGTCGTATTGAATGATCCTGGTCGGTTGCTTTCTGTCCATATAATGCATACAGCTCTAGTTTCTGGTTGGGCGGGTTCAATGGCTCTATACGAATTAGCAGTTTTTGATCCCTCTGACCCCGTTCTTGATCCAATGTGGAGACAAGGTATGTTCGTTATACCCTTCATGACTCGTTTAGGAATAACCAATTCATGGGGCGGTTGGAGTATTACAGGAGGGACTATAACGAATCCGGGTATTTGGAGTTACGAAGGTGTGGCTGGCGCACATATTGTGTTTTCTGGCTTGTGCTTCTTGGCAGCTATTTGGCATTGGGTGTATTGGGATCTAGAAATATTCTGTGATGAACGTACAGGAAAACCTTCTTTKGATTTGCCTAAGATCTTTGGAATTCATTTATTTCTCTCAGGAGTAGCTTGCTTTGGGTTTGGCGCATTTCATGTAACAGGTTTGTATGGTCCTGGAATATGGGTGTCCGATCCTTATGGACTAACTGGAAAGGTACAATCTGTAAATCCTGCATGGGGCGTAGAGGGTTTTGATCCTTTTGTTCCGGGAGGAATAGCCTCTCATCATATTGCAGCGGGGACTTTGGGCATATTGGCGGGTCTATTCCATCTTAGTGTCCGTCCGCCCCAACGTCTATACAAAGGATTACGTATGGGTAATATTGAAACCGTCCTTTCCAGTAGTATCGCTGCTGTCTTTTTTGCAGCTTTTGTTGTTGCTGGAACTATGTGGTATGGTTCAGCAACTACTCCGATCGAATTGTTTGGTCCCACTCGTTATCAATGGGATCAGGGATACTTCCAGCAAGAAATATATCGAAGAGTTGGCGCCGGTTTAGCCGAAAATCAGAGTTTATCAGAAGCTTGGTCTAAAATTCCCGAAAAATTAGCTTTTTATGATTACATCGGCAATAATCCAGCGAAAGGGGGATTATTCCGAGCGGGCGCAATGGACAACGGGGATGGAATAGCTGTTGGATGGTTAGGACACCCTATCTTTAGAGATAAGGAAGGGCGCGAGCTTTTTGTGCGTCGTATGCCTACTTTTTTCGAAACATTTCCAGTAGTTTTGGTAGACGGAGACGGAATTGTGAGAGCCGATGTTCCTTTTCGAAGGGCGGAATCGAAGTATAGTGTCGAACAGGTAGGGGTAACTGTTGAGTTCTATGGTGGCGAACTCAATGGAGTCAGTTATAGCGATCCTGCTACTGTGAAAAAATATGCTAGACGTGCTCAATTGGGTGAAATTTTTGAATTAGATCGTGCTACTTTGAAATCCGATGGTGTTTTTCGTAGCAGTCCAAGGGGCTGGTTTACTTTTGGACATGCTTCGTTTGCTTTGCTCTTCTTTTTCGGACACATTTGGCATGGTGCTAGAACCTTGTTCAGAGATGTTTTTGCTGGTATTGACCCGGATTTGGATGCTCAAGTAGAATTTGGGACATTCCAAAAGATTGGAGATCCAACTACAAGGAGACAAGTGGTCTGATACAACATTGGTTTGGTATTTTTCGCCTCTATTTTTTATTTTACTTTGATATAGGGTACCAGCGAAATCTGGATTTGAATCACCGCCCTTTTTTTTTTTTGATTTTGACTCTTGTCCTTTCTTTCTTTATCTGGGAGATAATCCCAAATGAACAGGTGTGGAAGCTATAATTGTAAACCACGATCGAATTTATGGAAGCATTGGTTTATACATTCCTCTTAGTCTCTACTCTAGGAATCATTTTTTTCGCTATCTTTTTTCGAGAACCACCTAAGGTTCCGACTAAAAAGGTGAAATGATTTTTCATTATCTCAATTGAAGTAATGAGCCCCCCAATATGGGAGGCTCATTACTTCAACTAGTCCCCGTGTTCCTCGAATGGATCTCTTAGTTGTTGAGAGGGTTGCCCAAAAGCGGTATATAAGGCGTACCCGGTAAAACTTACAAGTAACCCAGATATAAAGATGGCGACTAAGGTTGCTGTTTCCATTATTATATAATTTCCAATTTCAAGACCACAACGGATCTATGATAAGATCGTTTATTTACAACGGAATGGTATACAAAGTCAACAGATCTCAACCAATGCAATAGGATTTATGGCTACACAAACCGTTGAAGGTAGTTCTAGATCTGGTCCAAGACGAACTTTTGTAGGGGATTTATTGAAACCATTAAATTCGGAATATGGTAAAGTAGCTCCTGGATGGGGAACTACCCCCTTGATGGGTGTCGCAATGGCTCTATTTGCAGTATTCCTATCCATTATTTTGGAGATTTATAATTCTTCCGTTTTACTGGATGGAATTTCAATGAATTAGGTCCATAAGAATCATGCGTTCTGGCTTTTCAATCAAAAATGAATCACTTAGGACTCAGATTTCGAAGCCATTCTGGTAGTTCGACCGTGGAATTCCTTTGTTTCGGTATTTCCGGAATATGAGTGTGTTACTTGTTATAATTGATCCTATTGATAGTACAGAGAATGGGTCTGTCATCTTGATAGAGATGGTTCTACCTCGTCGGATATTCATTCTATTGTATCTGGAGCACGGAATATATGGAATAGATCAAGAAATATTTGAACTATTATTCCTACTTACTATTCAGACCGCGCGACCGGACTCACAAAAAATTTCAAAGATTTTGATTTTAATAGAATTATTTAGAATTCTAAAGCGAAGGATTGGATTTTTCTTCCTTCCAAATTTGGCTTATTTATGCTTTTTTTTGACCAAT